CGTCCAATTCATGCGTTTCCTCTGAAGGATGTTAAGCCTTTAGATGGCGGGATGATGATCTCTCGTGAGTTGAGGATTGAGGTATTCCTATAGGTTATGATATGCTAGTGAAATAAAGGTTTCTGATCCTGTAACCATGGAAAGAATGTATATGTACGTCTTAATATATATGTATTATGCCAGATTATGCTATATATTAGGTTAAGGATAGTCATGTACTGTATGAATGATAGTACTAATATATATTAATGTATCTAGTATAATTATGAATATAATGTATCTAGTATAGTTATGAATATGATGTATTATAATATATGCTAGGGGTAAATAAATCCATGTACTATATACATAGGACCAAAAAATTTTTTTTTACAAAAATGTAAAAAAAAATGTAAAATTTTAATACTGACATAGTATATAAATTGATGTTTTCTTGGGGAAAGTGTGGAAATTCAGGAAGTAGTTTAAGTAGAATATCAGCTTTGGGTGTTGATGGTAGGGTGTTACCCTTCTTCTTGAAATGTCCTAGGAAGGGTGTTGCCTTCGTTGTTGGCTTACAAGACCAATATTTTTCTTAAATTACTTGGACATGAAAGATTATGGGAATTTTGGTTTTAATATGTAGTTTTCTAGTGTTCCTGCTAGGGGTATAAGAATAATAATAATGGTAAAGTAGGAGATGGAGGCTCATTGACCAATGGAAATGTAAGGTTGTTCTACTGGTTGCCCTCCGATTCAGGTAAGGATGATCAGATTGGCGGTTAGTATTCAGAATAGTGTTTGTGAGATAGGCCGAAATATCATACTTCGTTGGGTTGATGTGTGTAATAGAGGTATAATAAGGAGAATTAAAATGGATGCTAGTAGGGCTAAAACTCCTCCTAATTTGTTTGGAATTGATCGTAGGATGGCATAGGCAAATAGAAAATACCATTCTGGCTTGATGTGAGGTGGGGTATTGAGGGGATTGGCGGGGGTGAAGTTATCTGGGTCTCCTAAAAGATCTGGTGAGAATATTGCTAATGATAACAGGATAATAATTATTAGGAATAGGCCTAGGATATCTTTGATAGTATAGTAGGGATGAAATGGGATTTTATCTGAATTGGGATCTAGGCCTGTTGGATTGTTTGATCCAGTTTCGTGGAGGAATAGGAGATGTACTACTACTATAGCTAGAATAATAAATGGAAGAATGAAGTGGAATGCGAAAAATCGGGTTAGGGTGGCTTTATCAACGGAGAATCCTCCTCAAATTCACTCTACTAATGTGTTTCCGATATAGGGGATAGCAGATAATAGATTAGTAATGACTGTTGCGCCTCAAAATGATATTTGTCCTCAAGGTAGTACGTAGCCCACGAATGCAGTGGCTATAACTGTTAATAGTAGAATAACTCCAATGTTTCATGTTTCTTTGTAAAGATATGATCCGTAGTAGATTCCTCGTCCTACATGGAGAAAAAGGCATATAAAGAATATAGATGCTCCGTTGGCATGGATATTTCGGATAAGTCATCCATAGTTTACATCTCGGCAAATATGGGCTACTGATGAGAATGCGGTTAGTGTATCTGATGTATAATGTATTGCTAAGAATAAGCCTGTTAGGATTTGGATAATTAGGCATATTCCTAATAGTGAACCGAAATTCCATCAAGCTGAGATGTTGGATGGTGTTGGCAGGTCAATGAATGAGTCATTGATAATTTTTATGAGTGGATGTGTTTTGCGAATATTGGTCATTATTTTTGTAGTTGAAATACAACGATGGTTTTTCATGCCATAGGTTATGGTTAGAGTCCATATAAAAATAATAAAAATAATAACTATTTATATTATTTCTTTGCTCTTGATAATTGGTTTTGTGGCTTTTGCTTCTAAACCTTCTCCTATTTATGGAGGTCTAAGTTTAGTGGTTAGCGGTGGTTTAGGGTGTGGAATAGTAGTAAGTTTAGAAGATGTATTTTTAGGATTAGTTGTTTTTTTAGTCTATTTAGGAGGTATGTTAGTAGTTTTTGGTTATACTACTGCTATAGCCACGGAAGAGTATCCTGAGACGTGAGTTGGGAATGTAGTAGCTTTTATCATGCTATTATTTGTATTATTATTACAAGTAGGATGATATTTTATGTCTAAGTTGGTATATATTATTATAGCAATTAAGTTATTTGATTTTGTCGATACAAGTTTAGTCGGACAAGATTATAATGGTGTTTCTCAGCTGTATTATTGTGGAGGATGAGCTTTAGCTTTATTAGGATGGATCTTGTTCATTACTATCTATGTTGTATTAGAGGTAGTTCGTGAACGAAGCTATTAAGTGAATAGAATAATGAAGATAATAGAAACTAAGAAGGATAGAAAGTATATTTTTATTAGTCCTTTTTGGGATGCAGAAATTAATGATGAAAGTTTGGAGTGAATATTAGCTTGGCCTTTTGGCCCTGCTTTTTCATATCAGTTTAGATCAATTAGTATGGTAGCAATTCGTTGACCTATAAAGAGGCTAATTAGGGGTTGAATTCGATGTATGATTTGAGTATAAAATCCTAATATAGTTAAGAAGTTATTAGTATGGTTGTTTGATTTTATAAGATTATTAGTAAGAGAGTTAAGTTCTATTCCTACTATAAGTCCTATAGTGGTGACTATTAGGGCTATTTGTTTTATGAATGAGGGCATGGTTATGATAATAGAGGATGAAGGAGGGATTGTTGTAGTTAGAAGGAATCCTGCAAAAATAGTCCCTAGTGCTAGTCGGATAATGGGATTGATAAGGTTGGGATTATTTTCATTAAGGGGTGATATTGTTATGAATCGTGGGTATCCTAGAAGGGCGTAGTAAATAATGCGTAGGCTATAAATGGCTGTTAATGATGTAGCAATTAGTGTAATTGTTAGGGCTCATGAGTTGGTATATGATGTATTTATTGCTTCGATAATGGAGTCTTTAGAGTAAAATCCTGCTAGGAAAGGTGTGCCTATGAGTGCTAGGCTACCTGTTATTAGGGCGGATGATGTAATAGGTAGAGTGTATAGTAATCCCCCTATTTTTCGAATATCTTGTTCATCGTTTAAGTTGTGAATAATAGATCCGGAGCATAAAAATAGTATTGCTTTGAAGAATGCATGGGTACAAATGTGGAGGAAGGCTAAGTGAGGTTGGTTTAAGCCTACAGTTACTATTATTAATCCTAGTTGACTAGATGTGGAGAATGCTACAATTTTTTTAATATCGTTTTGTATAATTGCGCATATAGCTGTGAAAAGTGTTGTTAATGCCCCTAAACATAGGGTGATAGTAAGTATTATTTGGTTGTTTTCTAATATTGGATGGAATCGGATAAGTAAAAAAATTCCTGCTACAACTATAGTACTTGAATGAAGTAAAGCTGATACTGGAGTTGGGCCTTCTATAGCTGAAGGGAGTCAGGGATGAAGGCTAAATTGTGCTGATTTTCCGGTAGCGGCAATAATTAGTCCTAATAGTGCAATTGGGTGTATATTTATAGAGAAGATGTGTTGAAGATCTCATGAGTTACAATTTAATATAAGTCAAGCTATTGTTAATATAAATCCAATGTCTCCAATACGGTTGTATAGGATAGCTTGTAGAGCTGCGGTGTTGGCATCTGATCGTCCATATCATCATCCAATGAGTAGAAAGGATATGATGCCTACTCCTTCTCATCCAATAAACAGTTGAAATAGATTGTTTGCTGATACTAGAATAATTATGGTTAGAAGAAAGATGGTAAGATATTTGAAGAATTGGGAAATGTTAGGGTCTGAGTGCATATATCATAAGGAAAATTCTAAAATTGCTCAGGTAACAAATAGGGCAATAGGAATGAAGATAATTGAGAAAAAATCTATTTTAAAGCTTATTGAGATATTGAATGAGTGAATAGAGAATCAATGTCAGTTGGTAATAATTGATTCTTGACCTTTATATATAAATAGTAGGAGTGAAGGTAAGCTTGTTATGAAAGCTAATATAATTATGTTTTTGCAATATAATGGGAAGTTAATTTTTTTAGGAAAGAGTAAGTTATATAAAAGGGGAAGAATTAGTAAAATAATAGATATAATTGAGGTAGTGTTGGAGATATTAATTACTTTTATTTGGAGTTGCACCAAAGTTTTTGGTTCCTAAGACCAATGGATTACTGCTATCCTTTAAAAGTGAGAAAGCCATATTGTTATATATGGGTTCATGAATTAGCAGTTCTTGATGCATTCTCGGCATATAAGAAGCTTTAAACTTCTATGTTTAGATTCACAATCTAATGTTTCTTATTAAACTATATTTGCAATAAGTTATTCCTAGGATATATTTTGGATTAAGGGATAATAGAACTAGTGGTAGAATGTGAAGGGTTATGAGTATATGTTCACGTGTAAGTGATGGGTATAATGATGTTATGTGGTGAGTGAACTTTCCTCGTTGAGATGTGATTAGTATATATAGTGAGTATAGGGCTGTAATAACTGTATTTAGGCCTAATAGAAGGATTGAGAAGTTGGATCATGAAAAGGATGCCGTGATAATTATTAATTCACCTAGTAAGTTAATTGTTGGAGGTAGAGCTAAGTTAGCTAGGCTAGCTGTTAATCATCAGGTGTTTATTAAGGGAAGAATAAGTTGTAATCCTCGTGCAAGGATTATTGTTCGACTGTGAATTCGTTCATAGTTTGTATTGGCTAAGCAGAATAGTATAGAAGATGTTAGTCCATGTGCTACTATAAGTGTTGTTGCTCCTATAAAGCTAGTTGTTGATTGGATTAATGCGGCGATAATAACTAGAGCTATATGGCTAACAGATGAGTAAGCGATTAGTGATTTTAAATCTGTTTGTCGTATGCAGATTGAGCTTGTTATAATTATTCCTCATATGGATAGAATGATAAATGGGTAAAATAAGTGAATGGTTATGGGTTCAGTAAGTGATGTGATTCGAATAATTCCGTAGCCTCCTAGTTTTAGTAGAATAGCTGCTAGAACTATAGAGCCTGCAATTGGGGCTTCAACGTGTGCTTTTGGCAGTCAAAGATGAAGGCCATATAATGGTATTTTAATTATGAATGCGGTTATACATGCATATCATAGTATTGAGCTGGATAGAGTATTATTTAATTGGTTAATTAAAAGGGAGTTTATGAGGATGTGAAGTGATCCTAAGTTTTTATTTATAGTAAGTAAAGCTACTAATAATGGAAGGGATCCTACTAGTGTGTAAAATAGGAAGTAAATTCCTGCGTTTAGTCGTTCGTTTTGATTACCTCATCGAGTAATAATAATTAGGGTTGGAATCAAAGTTGTTTCGAATAGGATGTAAAATATAATTAGTTCAGATGAGGAGAAAGCAATAATTAGTGAAGATTGAAGAATGATTATTATAGTTAGATATAATTTTTTTCGTAGAAGTGACTCTTTGTTTAAATGATTTTGGCTAGCTATAATTATTAGTGGAAGAAGTCAGCAGGATAAAACTAACAATGGGCTTGATAATGAGTCTAGGGAGAATGAATTATTAAAGTTATATCCTAGATCTATTGGGTGATATAGTATAGGTAGACTGGTAATACTAATAAGTAAGCTATAGGTTGTAGTGTTGATTCATAATCATTTTTTTTTGGAGAGTCAGGTTAGTGGGATAAGCATTAATGTTGGTAATAGGATTTTTACCATTGTAGTAAATTAAGGTTTTGGACTTGATCATTACCATAGGTATTAGAAATGGTAACGAGTAGAGCTAGTCCTACTCCGGCTTCACAAGCGGAAAATACGAGTAAAATTAGTGGTATTATAGAGATTGAAAATATATGGAAGTGGGTAATTACTGCTGCTATAAAGATAAATAGTGATAGTATTATTCCTTCTAGGCAAAGTAGAGTTGATATTAAATGTGAGCGGTAAATTAGGACTCCTGTTAGAGCTAGCATAAAAGCTATAATAATATTTAGTTTAATTAATACTATAAGGTGTTCATGGATTGAAACCATGATTTGTTGAGTCGAAATCAACTATCTTTAATTAGATTAAATACCTATTCAGTTCATTCTAAGCCCTTTTGAATTCATTCATATGCTAGTCCTGCTGTTAGTAATATAATTAGACAATAGGATAAGATTAAGGTAACAAAAGGAGAGGGGAGTTGGACGGCTCATGGTAGTGGAAGAAGTAGAGCGATTTCTAGATCGAAAAGTAGAAATGTAATAGCTACTAGGAAGAATTTTATTGAAAAGGGTAGTCGTGCTGATCCTAAAGGATCAAATCCACATTCGTAGGGACTTGATTTTTCTAAATACAGATATAATTGAGGGAGTCAGAAGGCAATTATAATAATAATAGTGGCTAGTAAGGAATTGGTAATTAATGTAATAATAAGATTAATTATTTTTCTCTGGTTTGACCCAGAACTTAATGATTGGAAATCAGTAGTACTAATTATACTAGAAAAATATGAACCTCATCAGTAAATTGACACGTATAGGAAAAGTCAAACTACATCTACAAAATGTCAGTATCAAGCAGCTGCTTCAAATCCAAAGTGATGTGTAGAGGTGAAATGATAAAATAACTGACGAAGTAGACAGACAAATAGGAAAGTGGATCCAATAATGACATGGAGGCCGTGAAATCCTGTTGCGACAAAAAAGGTTGAACCATATACTCCGTCTGAGATAGTAAATGAAGCTTCATAATATTCTATGGCTTGTAAAATAGTAAAATAAAGTCCTAGAGAGATTGTAATTAGAAGTGCTTGAATTATTTGTTTGCGATTACCTTCTATTAGGCTATGATGTGCTCATGTAATAGATACTCCTGAAGCTAGAAGAATAGATGTATTTAATAGGGGTACTTCTAGTGGATTCAATGGATGAATACCTGTTGGGGGTCAGCAACCTCCTAATTCTGGAGTTGGAGCTAGACTTGAATGATAAAAAGCTCAGAAGAACCCGATAAAAAAGAAGACCTCCGATAGGATAAAAAGAATTATTCCGTATCGTAAGCCTTTTTGTACTACAGGGGTGTGGTGACCTTGAAATGTGCCTTCTCGGACGATATCTCGTCATCATTGATATATTGTTAGCAGTATAGTTATTAGTCCTATAAATATAAGAGTGGAAGAATTATAATGGAATCATATAATTAAGCCTGATGTTAATAGTAATGCTGATAAAGCTCCTGTTAGAGGTCATGGGCTTGGGTTAACTATGTGATATGCATGAGTCTGGTGGGTCATTAAGAGTTATCATGTAGATATAAGCTTACAAGAAGGGTAAAAACATAGGCTTGAATTATAGCTACAGCAATTTCGAGAAGAGTTAGGAGAAATAGGATAGAAAATGTAATAGTTGATACGGTTATACTAATTGAAGATAAAGCTAACGTAGCTGATCCAATAAGGTGAATTAGAAGGTGTCCAGCTGTAATGTTAGCTGTTAGTCGTACTGCAAGAGCTAGTGGTTGAATAAATAGACTAATAGTTTCAATAATAATTAGTATTGGAATTAAAGGAGTGGGTGTTCCTTGAGGTAAAAAATGGGCTAAAGATATTTTGGGTTTATTTCGAAATCCTATAATTACTGTTCCTGCTCATAATGGGATAGCTATACCAATGTTTATGGAAAGTTGTGTAGTAGGTGTAAAAGAGTATGGTAGGAGTCCTAGTAAATTGGTGGAAGCAATGAATAGGATTAGTGATATAAGTATTAGAGTTCAGGCTCGTCCTTGTTTATTGTGCATTGTCATTATTTGTTTAGTGATTAGGCGAATTAATCATATCTGTAAAATTTGAATTCGATTGGGTAGTCATCGTTTGGGGGAAGATAAAATAAGACATGGAAATATAATAATAATTGGTAGTGTTGTAATACCTATAATTGTGGGTGTGATGAATGGGGCAAATAGATTTTCGTTCATTTTTTTTCTCAAGGTATTGTGTATTTAGTTGATTTTGATTGTTCGGTTATAGGGGTAATTTGAATTAATGCTTGATTTATTATTTTAAGTTGATAAATGCAGAAAAGAGAAATAATTATTAGTAAGATAGTGAGGGTTCATGTTGAAGTATCTAGTTGAGGCATGGTTGTTTTGAGGAGATTTTTAGATCTCGATTATATTTAAAATATATGTAACTCAAAAATGATTGCATTATAGAAGATCATTTCTCAAAATATTTTAGTGAGGCTATTTCTAGGACAATAGGTATAAAGCTGTGGTTTGAACCACAGATTTCTGAACATTGACCGTAAAACACCCCTGGTCGGGATGATGTTAAGGTAATTTGATTTAATCGTCCTGGAATAGCATCTGCTTTTAAGCCTAAAGATGGCATTGTTCATGCATGGAGAACGTCTTCTGATGAAACTAATATACGGATTGGTAGTTCTATGGGTAGAACAATCCGATTGTCAACTTCTAATAGACGAAGTTGACCAGGGCTAAGGTCTTTAGTTGGGATTATGTATGAGTCGAATATTAGATTTTCATAGTCCGTGTACTCATAACTTCAATATCATTGATGCCCCATTGCTTTAACTGTTAAGTAAGGATTATAAATTTCATCTATTATATAAAGAATACGTAAGGAAGGAAGAGCAATAAGAATAAGAATTACGGCTGGTAAGATTGTTCAAACTGTCTCCACTTCTTGAGCGTCTATAGTGCTTGTGTGGGTAAGTTTTGTAGTGAGTATAAGAATAATAATATATAGTACTAATGAACTAATCAGGAATACGATTATTAGTGTATGATCATGAAAATATATAAGTTCTTCTATAATCGGAGATGTAGCATCTTGAAAACCTAATTGTATTGGATAAGGCATGTTAAGATACATAGGAATTGAACCTATAATTTAACTATGGCAAAGTTATGTAATGAGTTTTACTAATATCTTTTTTGAGAAAGTCATAAGGGTTATGGGATTGACTTGAAATTAATCTTAGGGGGTTCAATTCCTCCCTTTCTTAATTAGGCTTTAATGAAAACTGGTTGTTCGAATGTATGATAAGGAGGTGGGCATCCATATAATCATTCAATGTTAGTTGTAGTTAATTCAACATCTAATACTTCACGTTTGGATGCGAAAGCTTCTCAAATAATAAATACTATTAAAATAACAGCTGTTAATGAGATGAAGGAGCCAATTGATGAAACAACATTTCATATAGTGTATGCATCTGGGTAATCTGAATATCGTCGTGGCATACCAGATAAGCCTAGAAAGTGTTGAGGAAAAAATGTTATGTTTACTCCTACAAATATAATAAGGAATTGGATTTTGGCTCATATATCGTTAAGCATATAACCTGTAAATAAAGGGAATCAGTGGACAAACCCGCCTATAATAGCAAATACGGCGCCTATGGATAGAACATAGTGGAAATGGGCGACTACATAGTATGTGTCATGTAAAACAATATCTAAGGATGAGTTGGCTAGTACAATTCCTGTGAGACCTCCAATTGTAAATAAGAAGATGAATCCTAGGGCTCAGAGTATTGCTGGGGATCATTTAATATTTCCCCCATGTAATGTAGCTAGTCAACTAAAAACTTTGACCCCTGTTGGGATGGCAATAATTATTGTTGCTGATGTGAAATAAGCTCGGGTGTCTACGTCTAAGCCTACTGTAAATATATGGTGTGCTCAGACAATAAACCCTAAGAATCCAATAGATATTATAGCTCAAACTATTCCTATATAACCAAAAGGTTCTTTCTTGCCTGAATAGTATGTTACGATATGAGAAATTATACCAAATCCAGGTAAAATTAAAATGTAAACTTCTGGGTGACCAAAAAATCAGAATAAGTGTTGGTATAGAATTGGGTCTCCTCCTCCAGCAGGATCAAAGAAAGTAGTATTTAAATTACGGTCTGTTAATAGCATAGTAATTCCTGCGGCTAGAACAGGAAGGGATAAAAGGAGTAATACTGCTGTGATTATTACTGATCAGACGAATAGGGGAGTTTGGTATTGTGATATTGCGGGTGGTTTTATATTAATAATAGTAGTAATAAAATTGATGGCTCCTAAAATAGAAGAAATACCTGCTAGATGAAGGGAGAAGATGGCTAGGTCAACTGAAGCGCCTGCATGGGCTAAGTTGCCAGCAAGTGGTGGATATACTGTTCATCCTGTTCCGGCTCCTGCTTCAATAGTAGAGGATGCTAGTAGTAATAGGAATGACGGAGGAAGAAGTCAGAAGCTTATATTGTTTATTCGTGGGAATGCTATATCAGGAGCTCCAATTATAAGTGGAACAAGTCAATTACCAAACCCTCCAATTATAATAGGTATAACTATAAAAAAGATTATAATGAAAGCATGGGCGGTTACAATCACATTGTAAATTTGATCATCACCAATTAAAGTACCTGGTTGACCAAGTTCTGCTCGAATGAGAATACTTAGGGCAGTTCCAGTTATGCCTGCTCAGGCACCAAATAATAAATATAGTGTACCAATGTCTTTGTGGTTAGTTGAAAAGAGTCAACGATTGATGAACATAGGTAAAATGGCTGAGGTAAGCATTGAACTGTAAATTCAAAGACAGAGAGTAACAATCTCTTTTTACCACATAAATTGAAGCCGAAAGTATAGGAGCTTAGCTGTTAACTAAGATATAGCAGGATAAATACCTGCCAATTTAGTGGGGAAAAAAAACAAACATATGAGCCCGGGGGCTCTCCAGTCTTCTCTCCCTTAAGAGGCAGGAGAGACTTATGTTTTTAGCAAAGGCTAGATGGTTTAACACCTGCTTAAGGCTTTGAAGGCCTTCAGTCTGACATTTATCCTAAGCCTTTATGGTTAAGACTTTGAAGTATAGTTATATGTTGAATTGCAAATTCAAAGATGTAGTTATAGAGCTACCAAAGTCTTATAAATAAGAATTTAGCTTAATTAAAGTATTCGATTTGCGTTCGAATGATGCAAGATAGAGTCTTGTAGTTCTTATGATAATGTAATAAATATAGGAGTCATAGGGAGAAGAAGGGAAGAAATAATGGTAAGGGTGGGAATAGGTAAGATTGTTTTGTGTGAGTATAAGGCTCATTGTAGTTTTGTATTATTAATGGATGGAAATATGGTTAGGGTTGATGAATAAATAATTCGTATGTAGAAGAATAGATTGAGTAGAGTTGATAGGGCTAGTATTATTGCTAGAGGAATATTATTAAAGTTAATTAGTTCTTGTAAAATAAGTCATTTGGGTATAAATCCGGTTAGGGGTGGAAGCCCTCCTAGTGATAAGAGGGTAAGTGTAATGATAATTATATTTGGAGCGGATTTATTTCATAAGATGGATAGTGAATTAATTTTGGTTGAAGATGATTGATTAAGTACTATAAATATAGTAATTGTAGAAGCTAAATATAGAATTAGATTAAGGATAGTAAGTGAAGGGTAAATTATAATAATAATGGTTATTCATCCTATGTGGGCAATTGATGAGTATGCTAGAATTTTTCGTAGTTGTGTTTGGTTTAATCCTCCTCATCCTCCTAAGAGAGTGGAGGTGATGCTGAGAATTATTAGTAAAGATATATTTAATGAGGGTGAAATTTGATAGAAAATAGAGATTGGGGCGATTTTTTGTCAGGTAAGCAGGATTATGCCTGATAGTAGTGGAATTCCTTGTGTTACTTCTGGAACTCAGAAGTGGAAAGGAGCTAGTCCTAGTTTTATTGCTAGGGCAATTGTTATTATAAATGAAGCAGATGTGTTGGAGATTTGGCCTGTGATTCATTGATTTGTGGTTGATGCATTAAAGATTGCGGAGAATAAAATAATTATTGATGCAGTTGCTTGAATTATAAAATATTTGATAGCTGATTCTGTGCTTCGTGAGTGATGAGGTTTTGTTATTAATGGAATAACAGCTAATGTATTAATTTCTAATCCTATTCAGGCTGTTAGTCAGTGGTCACTGATTAATGTTATAGTTGTTCCTAGTAATAGGCTTAAGGATATAATGGTTAATACGTAGGGAGACATTAGTATGGGAAGGATGTAAACCAACATTTTCGGGGTATGGGCCCGATAGCTTATTTAGCTGACCTTACTAGAATGTGGTGTAAAGGAAACACATGGAATTTTGAGTTCTATAATGTAGGTTCAATTCCTATTGTTCTAGAAATAAGGGGGTTTGCACCCCTATAATTTATCCTATCAAGATAATTCTTTTATCAGACATATTTCTATAATTGAGGGGGTAGGCTTGATAGTGAAATTGGGATTGAAATATATCATAGGCATAAAGCTAGTGTAATTGGGAGGAAGTTTTTTCAGAGAAGGTATATAAGTTGATCATACCGAAATCGAGGGTATGAGGCTCGAATTCATAGGAAGGCTATTGTGAGGATAAGCATTTTAATTATAAATGTTGTTGAATTAATATAAGGGATATTTGAGCTTAGTGGTGATCCTAGGAATAGAGTGGCTGTGATAGCATTTATTACTATAATGTTAGCATATTCTGCTAGAAAGAACATAGCAAAAGGACCTGCAGCGTATTCTACATTAAATCCTGAGACAAGTTCGGATTCTCCTTCTGTTAGGTCGAAAGGGGCTCGGTTTGTTTCGGCTAGGGTTGAGATATATCATATTATAGTAAGGGGCCATGTTATTATAATTAATCATATATTTTCTTGTGTGATTAATATGTTTTTTAGGGTAAAAGAGCCATTAATTAGTATGATTGAGAGAAGAATAATTGCTAGTGTTACTTCATAGGAGATTGTTTGGGCTACTGCTCGTAGGGCTCCAATTAGGGCGTATTTTGAGTTTGATGCTCATCCTGATCAAAGAATTGAATAGACTGAAAGTCCTGATAGAGCTAAAATAAATAAAAGTCCTAGATTTAAGTCTAGTAGTGTGTTTGGTATAGGTAGAGGAGTTCAAATGGTAAGTGCTAGGGTTAGGGCTAATGTAGGTGCAATAGTAAATATGGAAATTGAGGAAGTTAGAGGACGTAGGGGTTCTTTAGTAAATAGTTTGAGTGCGTCGGCAAATGGTTGAAGAATACCATAAGGCCCAATTACGTTGGGTCCTTTACGGAATTGTATGTAGCCTAATACTTTCCGTTCTACTAAAGTTAGAAATGCCACGGCTAGGAGAATAGGAATAATGTATATTAATAAATTAATTAAAAATATGTATTAAGGAGAGGGTTTGAACCTCTGAGTGTAAAAGCTTAAGTTTTATGCAATTACCTTCTCTGCCACCTTAATAGGCTCTTATCTAGAGTAGATAATGATTTAATGGATTAATTTAGATATATTTCATTAATTTTATGAGGGCGCATGGATAACGTTGGCCCTATTTCTCTGGTCCTTTCGTACTGGGAGAAATTAATATATAGATAGAAACCGACCTGGATTTCTCCGGTCTGAACTCAGATCACGTAGGACTTTAATCGTTGAACAAACGAACCATTAATAGCGGTTGCACCATTAGGATGTCCTGATCCAACATCGAGGTCGTAAACCCTAGATTTTCGATATGGGCTCTTAAATAGGATTGCGCTGTTATCCCTGGGGTAACTTGTTCCGTTGATCAATATTTGGGTCAATTACTGGCTTTTGTGCACTTGGATTGGTTGATCTAGGTTATATCATTCGGAGGTTTTTTTATTCTCCGAGGTCACCCCAACCAAAGAATATAACTTAAGGATAATAATGTTATTCCCTAGGGTTTGTGTTAGTTTTATTTAAGTTATTAGTCTTAAGCTCCACAGGGTCTTCTCGTCTTATATTAGTATACCCGCCTCTGCACGGGTAGGTCAATTTCATTGATTAAGAAGAAGAGACAGTTGAACCCTCGTATGCCATTCATACAAGTCCCTATTTAGGAGACAAGTGATTATGCTACCTTTGCACGGTCAGGATACCGCGGCCGTTAAAAGTTTATTCACTGGGCAGGCAGTGCCTCTAATACTTGGAATGCTAGAGGTGATGTTTTTGGTAAACAGGCGGGGTTCATGTTTGCCGAGTTCCTTTTGTTCTTTTATATCTTTCCTTTAATGCACACCTGTGTTGGATTAACAAAGTTTTGTATAAAAGGCTAGTTGATGTGTATTATTATGATTTTGTTAATTATTAGTGGGGCATCCGTTATTCTAACTTAGGCTTGTGCGAGGAGAACAGGGTTCTTATTACTAATTTTAGCATTATGTATTCTATAGTCTTATAGAATCATCCAATAGTGTTTTAGGGGTTTTAATTTTTTTATGGGATTAAATTGAAATATGGGTTTGAGCTTTAACGCTTTCTTAGTTGATGGCTGCCTTTAAGCCAACGATGGGGGTTTATTGATTATTACCCTCTAATATAGTTTGTATACTTGGTCAAAGGAGTTGTCCCTTCTTTGACTAACTTTTAAGCTTATTGTATGCTTTGAATAGGCATTGTAATAGGACTTAAAGTTGAACTTAAATTCTTTTTTTGGATAACCAGCTATCATTAAGTTCGATAGGTTTTTCACTTCTACTATAAAATCTTCTCACTATTTTGCTACATAGATGAGTTGGTTCTTATAACTGTTTTATAGTAGCTCACTTAATTTCGGGATATCGGGCATAATTCTTTTTGTCCGTGTTGACTGGCTAAATCATTATGCAAAAGGTACAAGAGTTAATCTTTGCTTTTATTTACTATAATTTTATCTTTCATTTTTCCCTTGCGGTACTATAAGCTATAGCTCCTATTATGTCTTTTCTATCACCTATACTAAGATAATTAAAATGATTTAGGTTGAGTTGATAATTAGTTAATTTGATATGGTTTAGGGCTTATAGTTAGTTCAAAATGGTCAGAATTAGACTGAAATCTTTTAGGTGTAAACTAAATGCTTTAATAAATTAAGCTACATTTTGATATTCCAAGTGCACTTTCCAGTACACTTACCGTGTTACGACTTTTCTCCTCTTTAATGTGTAATTGCATTAGGTATACTAAGTAGTTATGTTGAGGAGGGTGACGGGCGGTGTGTGCGCGCCCTATTGCCTAATTCAATTAAGCTCTCTATTCTTAATTTACTACTAAATCCTCCTTCAAGCACTTTATTTTCATAATGTGATTCGTTATGCTCTATATTAGAGAATGTAGCCCATTACTTTCCTTATCATATGCTACACCTTGACCTAACGTTTTTATGATACATGATTTTGCTTACTGTAGTTCTTTTTAAAGGTTAGCTGACGATGGCGGTATATAGGCTGTATTGGCAAGATAGGTCGGGGTTTATCGGGGTTTATCGATTATAGAACAGGCTCCTCTAGGTGGGTTTAGGGCACCGCCAAGTCCTTTGAGTTTTAAGCAATAGCTAGTAGTTCTCTGGCGAATAATTTTGTTTAATAAATTATTTTAGTTTATTACTAAGCATAGTGGGGTATCTAATCCCAGTTTGTGTCTTAGTTGTCGTGTAGTAGGTGATATTAAAGTCATTTTTATTGTGTATTTTAATATTAACTAGAACGTGCTACAGTTTAGTCAATTATTAACTTTATTCTTGTGAATTACTTAAACACGCTTTACGCCGGTATTTATTAATTTGGGTTAATCGTATGACCGCGGTGGCTGGCACGAAATTGACCAACCCTAATGTAAATTATGACTTAGTCAAACTTTCGTTTATTGCTTAATTTTAATCACTGCTGTATCCCGTGGGGGTGTGGTTAAGCAAGGTGTTATTGGCTACATGTTGTGTGCCTGATACCAGCTCCTTTTGCTTATAAAATAAGACTTAAGGGCATTCTCACTGGATAGCGGAAACTTGCATGTGTAGGTCTAATTAGAACTAATAACAAGGCCAGGACCAAACCTATATGTTTATGGGTTTAATTATATAAACCATCTAAGCAT